TCTAGAAAGATCAGAAGTGATCCGAGCTGTAATTGTACGTACTTGTAAAGAACTCAAACGCGACAACGGTATGATAATACGATATGATGACAACGCTGCGGTTGTTATTGATCAAGAAGGAAATCCAAAGGGAACCCGAATTTTTGGCGCGATCCCCCGGGAATTAAGACAGCTAAATTTCACTAAAATAGTTTCATTAGCACCAGAAGTATTATAAAGGAATACCGTGATATAGTTTATAGTATTTGAATGAAATGGATTAATTTTAATTAATTAAATTTGTAGATTGTTTGTATATCACGTATATACCTTTTAAAATTCATAAATATTTATGAATTCAGAAAATAAAGAAATAGAGCATGTTGATTATATCAAAATTCGGGGGCAACAATAATCTTAGTTTATCATGAGTAAAGACACTATTGCTGACATAATAACCTCTATACGAAATGCTGACATGAATGAAAAAAGAACAGTTCGAATACCATCTACTAATATCACCGAAAATATTGTTAAAATCCTTTTACGAGAAGGTTTTATTGAAAACGTGAGAAAACATCAGGAAAGCAATAATTTTTTTTTGGTTTTAACCCTACAACATAGGAGAAATAGGAAAGGACCATATAGAACTGTGTTAAATTTAAAACGGATCAGTCGGCCCGGCCTACGAATCTATTCTAACTATCAACGAATTCCGAGAATTTTAGGCGGAATGGGGATCGTAATTCTTTCTACTTCTCGAGGGATAATGACAGACCGAGAGGCTCGAATAGAAGGAATCGGCGGGGAAATTTTGTGTTATATATGGTAATCTTTCTAATAGCCAAATCATATGCGGAACTTTCCTATTTGTGAAAAAAAAAAAAGAGTAAAGGGTAGGTTTCTAATTCTAATATTATATTATGTCTCTTTGATTAGTTGCTGCTTCAAAGCCGTTTTACCTGGAATGAAAGAAAAAAGAACGGATTCGCGAGGGTTTAATTACTGAACTCCGTCCCAATGGTATGTATGTTTCGAGTTCGTTTAGATAACAAAAACCCGATTCTGGGTTTTCCTTTGGGAAAGGTTCAACATAATAGTATACATATACTACCTATAAATAGCTATAAATATAAATAGAATCAAAATTGTGGTAAGTTCTTATAATTCAACTAAAGGGCATATAATTTGAATATTATATTCAGTATATTCAAAAGTAAAGACTCCAGTAATTGGGTGGTTTTTTGATTTCAACATTCTTTCGTAGGGATACAATTCGAAGTTAAAAATTTTAAGAAAATTATTTTCTTCCAATTTAAGTAGATTCAGAGGAGTGACAAATATGAAAATAAGGGCCTCCGTTCGTAAAATTTGTGAAAAATGTCGATTGATCCGTAGGCGGGGGCGAATTATAGTAATTTGTTCTAACCCGAGACATAAACAAAGACAAGGATAATATTTTTAAATCAAAAAGGACTCCCGAAATCTAAAGGACCTGATATACAGATGTACAAAAAAATCAGTAAAAAAACCGGGATCCGTTTTGACATGAAATGGATATATCCATATATCTCTGACTTATATTTATAAGATGATAAAATATGGCAAAACCTATACCAAAAATTGGTTCACGTAGAAATAGACGTATTGGTTCACGTAAGAATGCGCGTAGAATACCAAAGGGAGTTATTCATGTTCAAGCAAGTTTTAACAATACCATTGTGACTGTTACAGATGTACGGGGTCGAGTAATTTCTTGGTCCTCCGCCGGTAGTTGTGGATTCAAGGGTACAAGAAGAGGAACACCATTTGCCGCTCAAACCGCAGCGGGAAATGCTATTCGGACAGTGGTGGATCAAGGTATGCAACGAGCAGAAGTCATGATAAAGGGCCCGGGTCTCGGGAGAGATGCGGCATTAAGAGCTATTCGTAGAAGTGGTATACTATTAAGTTTCATACGAGATGTAACCCCTATGCCACATAATGGCTGTAGGCCCCCCAAAAAAAGACGTGTGTAAACATTGAAGAGATTTCAAGAGAAATAAATAATTCAATGATTTGATCAAATAATATTACTATGGTTCGAGAGAAAGTAACAGTATCTACTCGGACACTGCAGTGGAAGTGTGTTGAATCAAGAGCAGACAGTAAGCGTCTTTATTATGGACGCTTTATTCTGGCCCCACTTATGAAAGGCCAAGCCGATACAATAGGCATCGCAATGCGAAGAGCTTTACTAGGAGAAATAGAAGGAACATGTATTACACGTGCAAAATTTGAGAAAATACCACACGAATATTCTACCTTCGTGGGTATTCAAGAATCTGTACATGAAATTTTAATGAATTTGAAAGAAATTGTATTGAGAAGTAATCTGTATGGAACTCGTAACGCGTCTATTTGTTTCAAGGGTCCTGGATATGTAACTGCTCAAGACATTATTTTACCACCCTCTATAGAAATCGTTGATAATACACAGCATATAGCTAACCTAACGGAACCTATTAATTTGTGTATTGAA